TTCTGCGAATTTCGAAAAGAAATGGTAAACCTCATTAATTGAATTTGTAACACTTAAACCATGATATGAAATGAGTCGATAAAGCACAAATCCGGTTTCTAAAATAATAAAACAAGTGGTAAGTGCCAAATATGCAACTCGTCCGGGTCAAGATCTTATTATGTGTATATCTTGTTGAACAAGCACTATATCTATGTGCTTTCCTCTAGAAAGTACGTATCCGCTTAATATTTCTAACAGAAAGGCGGCTTTTTCTTGTATTTGGAGAAAAAAAAAGGAAAACAAAAGGGGTCTGTTGTTCCCCATTGTCCCTATATAATTTGTATAAGAGTCCGTTCGGCGAAATAGAGAATTTAGAAAAAATCCGAAATCTATTTCCTATCATCTATATATTTCCTTTCGAAATAGAAACATGGGAATTATTGAAATATCTCTTTGATTAAAATTATTATCTTTAAAAACACTTTGCGGAACGATCTATAAAAAAATTGGTACAGTTTGATTCCTCATACTCAAAACTCAATTAGTTAAGTAGTCTTTCTAGAGTCCACTTCTTCCCCATACTACAAGTGAAAGGGAAAATGTAAAGACTACCATTAAAGCAGCCCAAGCGAGACTTACAATATCCATGTGAATTATGTCCCCTATCTCTATAAATATGAAGGAAATTTTCCATTATTGTTCACTAATACTAATAAATAATAGTGAAATTTATGGTACAGAGTCAAAAAAAAAAAAGGATTCTTTTTTCGGACTATTAATTCAATTTAATAAAGCAATTCAATAAATCCACATACATATAACAAATTCCTATACGATTTTGAACAGCCTATTCCACTCTTGACCGGTGGAAAAGAGGCTCTTTTTGAGCTTTTTCTATAAAAGCCAATTACCCAATCGAATATTAATCGAATACCTGAATACTCAGAGACTCCTTTGAGTGTGTATACAAAATATATTCCGCTTTTTCACAATTACAAATTACGAACTAGTTAGATATAACCTTCGGCTCTCTAATCGAATTCAAGGCCCAGTCAGTAACCACTACTTAATAGAATCTTTCCTTGAATCCTAGACACAAGGATTTACAGAACTTGAACTTTTGAGAACCCCAGATGCTTAGAATCGAGTAAGTACGTATCAAGAGACAAAGGTCTCTCCTTCGGCTGGGGAATAATTCGGTGAGTTATAGGTTCTATCAGTCGATAAGGAATTTCGGGTCTTTTTTTTTATTAGAATCAGGCGACACCCGGATTTGAACTGGGGAAAAAGGATTTGCAGTCCTCCGCCTTACCACTCGGCCATGCCGCCAAAATGATACAAAATAGATGCAAATATTACCTCTTTGGGATGGATTACTGATTTTTTTTATTGTACTTGCATTTTGAATCCCTTTTCCCTACTTAATTCCCTTCACTACTCAAAAAATCTTTCCTTTTTTTAGGATCCATACTTTTGAAATATATATATAAATAAAAAAATATAGGCTTTCAGTCACAAAAGTCAAAATTCCTGATAAATTGAACCTTTAACTATAACTATTGACTTGACTGCGAATTTATGAACAACTCTTAGATTTTGATTTCAAATTCAAGTTCCCTAATGACATAAGAAAATCCAAATGATAACTAATAAGTATTGCGTCTTTTCAATAAAAAAGAATCTTTATTATTTCTCCGCTTTTCTTTTTCTCAGTCTCAAATTCCATTATAACAACAATTATGACTATATGTAAACCCCGAAACCAGAACAGAAATTACACAGACAATCGAGTATCTTCTATATGATATATAGGTATCTGCCTGTGTTTAAGTTTACCAGAATTTAATTAATAAATAGAACCCTTTTTACACCCGTATTTTTCGAATTCTATGAAATAGTACTAAATAGGTAAAAATATCTTTTTTCTCTGCAAATCTTTTTTTTCACAATACAATAGACAGGGCAAAAAAGGTTAAGTAAAAAAAATAAACTCTATAAAATAAAGATTTCATACATTCCATATCTGTTCATATATTCATATATGCAGTTTTTGTGTCAAATTTTATGTGATTTAGTAAACAGAATATAAATTCCATCAGAGCTAGATCGATCTATACGATTCAATGAAGAATGAGCAAAAAATGGGATTTTTCAATAAATGGGGAGGAATTCAGTTCAAATGCTACGAGATGGAAATGAGGGAATGTCTACAATACCTGGGTTTAATCAGATACAATTTGAAGGATTTTGTAGGTTCATTGATCAGAGCTTAACGGAAGAACTTGATAAGTTTCCAAAAATTGAAGATACAGATGAAGAAATTGAATTTCAATTATTTGTGGAAACATATCAATTGGCAGAACCCTTGATAAAAGAAGAGGATGCTGTGTATGAATCACTTACATATTCTTCTGAATTATATGTATCCGCGGGATTATTTTGGAAAACCAGTAGGGAGATGCAAGAACAAACAATTTTGATTGGAAACATTCCTCTAATGAATTCCCTGGGAACTTTT